ATAACGTCGGCCCTATTTATTGGTCTGAACAAGATAGGACTTATTTGAAATAAATTGAATGAGCCCTTTATAAAATTAGAAAAATAAAATAACATAAAAAAAAAGACATTTTTTTCGTAGTATTCTCTCGATTCTCTAGTTTCTTATCGTATCAATTTTCAATTTTTGCTTATTGAAATTTATGTGCAATATGGATTAATATTTAAAAAGAAATATTACCTCCCCCTTTCCCTTTCAAAGAAATTGAATCAAAGAAATTGAAATGATTGAAGTTTTTCTATTTGGAATCGTTTTAGGTCTAATTCCTATTACTTTGGCTGGATTATTCGTAACTGCATATTTACAATACAGACGTGGTGATCAGTTGGACTTTTGATTAATTAATACCTCGCTTTTCTGACCTCCTTCGGATTCAAGAAAGGGGGAGGTCAAATTCAGATTGCTGTTCCATTTTTTACGTAAAAATTTCGACCTAAAAAAACAAGAACGGAATCACGCTCTGTAGGACTTGAACCTACGACATTGGGTTTTGGAGACCCACGTTCTACCGAGCTGAACTAAGAGCGCTTTCTTACCACGAAATTACAAAAAAAAAGACTGTAAGGAAAAAAAGTCTTTATTTTTTTTAACTACAATACATGTTGAAGGGCTATAGGATGATATATAATATGATATAAAATAGAAATTAAAGAGTAGGTATGTCATGTCCAATTTTTATTGATCTCAATGGACCTTCGTTATGGCTCTGAGGCGAAGTGATAGGTAGGGATGACAGGATTTGAACCCGTGACATTTTGTACCCAAAACAAACGCGCTACCAAGCTGCGCTACATCCCTTTCATTTCAATTCAATTGGATTACAATGTCATTGTAGAGAATTCCTGCCTTCTTTTCTATATACTTATTTTATTTTCTTCATTGATATACAACATATTATCTTGCTATTTCGATCTTTCTATTTCGTCTTTTTTTTTGATCTCATATCATTTTTTTATCATATAATAATAAACTTTTTTTTTATTTTATTATATGATATTCTATGGTATATGAAAAAATAAAATAGGAAAAAAGATATATATTTTGTTCTTTTAAGAAAAGGAAAATCTTATCTATCAAAGCGTTGTACATTTCAATTTGAATTCTGGATTCTGTGTACAAACCAAACGCAAGTGGCTTTTTTTTATATATACATCCGATCTTTTTTTATTTAACTATATATCTGATCTGATCATATATGTATTACCATTAGGTATTACAATAAATATTATTTATTACAATTATATTCCAATTATTACAATAAGGAGGATTTAAAATGCGAGATCTAAAAACATATCTATCTGTAGCCCCGGTAATAAGTACTCTATGGTTCGGGGCTTTAGCCGGTCTATTGATAGAGATCAATCGCTTTTTCCCGGATGCGTTGACATTCCCGTTTTTTTCATTCTAGTTATTTTATTAACATAACAATAACGCGGGGTGTGAAGAAGATTAGAGATACAATTAAATATCTGTGACTGCTATCCCCTCTTCTTTATTTTTATAATTTTTATAAAAATTATTCTATTTTTTTTTTTATTTATAAAATTTTTTTTTTATTTATAAAATTTTTTTTTTTATTTATAAAAAACAAAAAAAAAATAGAATAAAAGAAAGTTTATTCAACCGCAGCAAAATCCAGAGCGCGGGCCCCGTCTTCAAGTAAATTAACGTCAATTAAGAAAACGGAAATCAAAATGTAGCTAGGGCGAGAGTATCATATACGATGTTTAAATGAAATACTGTACTAAACTTCTAATTGAAATATATTTTCAAAGCATTGTATTACTTATTATTTTATTACTTTTTTTTTTATTAGGATATTGGGTTGCAATGAAATTTTTTATAATTTTATTTCTGGATTTGATTTCGAGCTAGCAACTTCGATTTTTTTTTATTCCGCTCTTCTTCTCTTCAGATCGGAAAATCGAAGCGTTGAGTAAATAAAAAACCAAGGTGAGGGAGGGGCTCATGGCCAAGGGTAAAGATGTCCGAGTAAGAATTATTTTGGAATGTACCGGTTGTGTTCGAAACAATGTTAATAAGAAACCAAGAGGCATTTCCAGATATAGTACTCAAAAGAATCGACACAATACGCCTAATCGATTGGAATTGAGAAAATTCTGTCCCTATTGTTCCAAGCATACAATTCATGGGGAGATAAAGAAATAGACGGAAACGATAGCGGCTTTACAGGGAAGATGAAAAATGATATATTAACAAAAAATATCCTATTAGGATATAATATGGAAAGATAAAATCTATTTATAAAATTGTATATACAATTTTAATAAATTGAATATTGTAAATAATTTCAATATTGTAAATTCTATATTGAAATAGAAACAAGAAAGAAGGAAAATCCTATTTATTTTACTTGATCGGATCAAAAATGATAATGATTTAGAATTATAAGAAATAGGATTTTCAAAATAAGGACTAAACAAACCATGGATAAATCCAAGCGACTTTTTTTTAAGTCCAAGCGACCCCTTCGTAGGCGTTTGCCCCCGATCCAATCGGGGGATCGAATTGATTATAGAAATATAAGTTTAATTACTCGATTTATTAGTGAACAAGGAAAAATATTATCTAGGCGGGTAAATAGATTAACTTTAAAACAACAACGATTAATTACTATTGCTATAAAGCAAGCCCGTATTTTATCTTTGTTACCTTTTCTTAATAATGAAAAACATTTTGAAAAAAACGAATTGGTCGCTCGCACTTCTGGTCTTAGAACTAGAAAAAAATAGGGTTACTCTTCAATTGAATCAAAATCCAAATTCGAATCCGAGCTCAAATTAAATTGATATTTTGTTCGAAAAATCTGAAAATCTAGATTTGATTGTCGTCGTCTTGTAAGAAAAAAACGAATTGGAAAAAAAAATCGTTTTTTTTATCTAAATTCAAGTTTTTACTCAGTTTGGCTACCTGATCATATTCTCTTATTTTATCATATTAATTTCTATTCTACCTTCTCGGAATTCATTCTCCCGGAAATAACGTGTATGTAAAACATCCTGATGTACTCCTTCCATTTTCCTTATTTTCTAATGTCAGTCGAAATCATATAAAGACAATTCCTATTTAATATAGCTAGTTGCGCAAGTATTTTACGATTAAGAAGCAACTGTCTCTTGGACAGATTGTTTATGAATCTATTATAACTATAGGATACCCCGCTTTCGCGAATTACTGCATTTATCCGAGTGACCCATAAACGACGAAAATTTCTTTTGTGCTTATCTCTATCCCGATGGGCCGAAACCAAAGCTCTTATTTTTTGTTGAATAATAGTTCGAGTAAGTCTTGAATGCGCCCCTCGAAAACTTGATGTGAATAAACGCATTTTTGTTCTACGCCTCCGCGCTATATATCCTCGTCTAATTCTGGTCATTGAATAAACGAAACTTTGATGAATAACTAATAAATTTCTTTTCTTTCAGTTATTCGTTTTCCCCCTTCTATATTAACAAAACGGATTCTGCCAATGTATAAAATAATAATTCCAACGGCTTTTGCTACTATAACCTTCCCAACCACGATTTGTTCTTTTTTTTTCTAGGTATTTCGCCTAGAAAAAGAGAAAAAAAAAATTGTATTGATATTGGGTATCAAACAAAAACCGAAAAAAGTAATAACTAGAAATAGCTAAAAAATTAGTGGGTTCCATCGTTTCTATGGTTATTTCTTAAACGGTGAGGTCTGCTCTATACACCGGAGCCCCTTTCCTCATTTAATCATTTAATCAATGCTATTGCTAACTTGTACAGTTCATACTTTTTAGCTCTACTCATGAATTCTCCAGTAATAGTTCTTTCACAACGAGATCTATCTATACAGTAACGGTATTTAATTATGAAAATTAGCGGATTGGCTGACCCTGTTAGTCCGTTCTTGCAAGAGTGGGGGCATAACTTTCGGCCTTTTTTTATTTTAATTTAAATTAAAATAAGATTTCCCCTGCTTAACGACTAATCATTTGCTACCAATGGGAATTCTTTCTCATTTTAAATTGAAAATTGAGGTGATTAATGCACCAATGGAAACCATAAATTTGATACACAAGAGAGGGGTATGATAAATGTTTTTTTTAGATAGCGAAGGGCTTTCTTCTATTCTATCCTATTCATCCGTACTGCTCACGGATAGCGGAAAAGCGGTTTCCTTTATTTTATCTTATCCGAACCCATGATCTGAACGAGTCGCACATACACCCGAGTACATGTTCCTCGGCGCTGAGGGCATCCCCCAAGTGCGGGGGATTTGGTGACATTTCTGATTGGCTGTCTTGTGTTTCTAATAAGTTGTTTAATCGTTGGCATGTTGAATCGTATGCATAATGGGCTGGTTTAGATCGATCCTAACCGGACGATTATGAGTTATTTATTTTCTATATTAATTTTCTATATTAATAGTTAAAAAAAGAAAAGAATAAAAATAATAAATAAAATCGCAAACTGCGATTGCATAAAATTCCTGCTATTTTTTAGGCAACTGCTACAAGATCAACAATTCCATAAGCTTGGGCTTCTGTGGCTGACATAAAAACATCTCGTTCCATGTCTTCGGATACAACCCATAAGGGTTTACCCGTTCTTTGTACATAAACCTTTGTCAGGATTTCGCGAAGTTTCAGTAGTTCTTCCGCTTCCAGGACAAATTCTCTTGCTTGTGCTTCATAAAAACCAGCAATAGGTTGATGAATCATTACCCTGAGGATATAAGATAATCGATGGTTACTCTATCTCGGCTGATACGGTGACGAGAAAGAGAAGAGATAACGAATAATAAGAAAAAAAAGATAAAATTGAACAACCGTACAGGCATTGTTTGCGCATTGCATACGGCTCCACAATAGAATTTACTTTTACTTTTCATTGAATAAAAACAGAGAATATTTCATTTCTCATGCCTAGATCGGTAAATAATACAATAACCGCCCTTCTTTTTTTTAGGAGTTAAAAAAATACTATGGTGGTTCCGTTGCTTTATTTCATGGGCGATTTAGCAATCCCAAAGTTTCTTTTTTCAAATGCAAATAAAAAAATAATATAATTTTTTTTTTTTCGTACTCTTTCATAACATAAATGTGTTAAGAGTCCCCGGGCGTGAAAACAAAAAAGTTTGTGACGCTGAAATAGATCCCGATAGATAAGATAAAATCGTAAATATCCCTATATCTCATACTAATCTTTCGATACATAATCTACCGTTTTAAAAAACAAGAAAAAAAAATTTCTTATATCGAATTCGAAATGCCATGCTATTATTACTTAATATTCATAGTTCAGACGGCGAAGGCATAGTTTTCTTTCAAATAAAAACCCATTGGCGCCGAGCGTGAGGGAATGCTAGACGTTTGGTAATTTGTCCTCCGACCAGGATAAAAGATCCCATTGAAGCGGCTAATCCCATGCATACTGTCTGTACGTCCGGTCGCACGAATTGCATAGTATCATAAATAGCTATTCCCGGTATTACCCATCCGCCGGGAGAGTTTATAAATAAATACAAATCTTTGGTCTCACTCTCTATACTGAGATATACCATAAGACCGATAAGTTGATTCGAAATCTCGCTATCAACATCTTGACCTAAAAACAGTAATCTTTCTCGATAAAGTCGATTGATTAGGATAAAAAACTACCCCCTATAAACCGTACATGCACCTTTTGATGCATACGGTTCACCAAATAAATCGCGAAAAAAAAAAGAATCAATGTGTAGATTCCAGCCCCCCCCCTTTTTTGCTAGTGAGTTCTGTCTAACTTCTATTCTAACGGAGGGCTTTTCTTCCATTTTTCAAGAAAGATGAGTTTTGATGTGTTTACATCTAAAAAAGAATTCATTAAACTTATCAAACTAACTTCATCATTGATGTATTTTTCATCGTGATCCAATTCAAATCGTGATGCCATTTTCTTGTTCCCGAAGGGTCTTATTCAATTCTTTTAGGTTTGCGCTCTACTCCGAGTAAAGATCCGCCCGATTTTGATTTGCACATATAGGGCAAATGCCCCCATACCACACCCTTTTGCTACACTTTTTTTTTCATTTCATGCTTTACGCCGAATATTTAATGTATTCATCATATTATTCCATTGATTATGATTATCAATTTGATATTACTTCTACTTATCTACTTATAAATTCTAAATTAAATTTAAATTCGAAATTAAATTAAATTCGAAATTAAATAGAATAGGATACAAGTAGTAATGCTCGATATATTACTTTACTGATTGGTTTTTTCTAAACGAAGCCTGGATACTTCATTTTATTGGTCCAAACAAGCAAGCCAACCATAAATTATTCTAAATTGGATAATATTAATCTGTATACCCCAAAAGGGAAAGCAATTGCACTTAATTTTATTTCACGCTCCCGATTTTTGATGATTTAGATTTAATCAATCTTTCTTGGGCGAAACAGAGTATATCCCGATCGGGGGGGAGAACGGGAAAATCCCATATGACCCAATATATCTGACAAGTCGCACTATATGTCAATCCAAATTGCATCGTCCTCCCCAGGATTTCGAAAAGGAACTTTTGGAACACCAATAGGCATTTAATGAAAAAAAAAATGAAATACTCTAATTCATCACTTTGATGTGAAAGCGTAACAATGAATTTTTTTTTTCATAAAGTGTTAATAAGATTGGGCTTTATCATATTTTATGTTTAGATTCGATAAGTTCATAAAAAAACGAAATCTTAAATAAAAATAAAGTAAAGGGAGACAAACTTAAAAAGTAAAATTCTTACAAATACGATTAGGCCCTTTGAATGATGAACAAATATGTATGCATTCGCTCATAGATAAAGATAGACGGCCAACCCTGCCATTGCGTATTGTTACTTATCGGGTATAGAATAGATCTGCTTCCCTTGTTTCTTACAAACCGAATTCTTACATTATTACTAAAATATTACTAAAATAAAAATAGTAATCCTTTCCCCGAGATAATCCACTGAAAAGTGGAAATATAGAACATAGTTTTTTCAGTGCAATAAAGTTACATAGTGTCTATTTTTCGTTGATAAAGGGGTATTTCCATGGGTTTGCCTTGGTATCGTGTTCATACTGTTGTATTGAATGATCCCGGTCGTTTGCTGTCTGTCCATATAATGCATACAGCTTTGGTTGCTGGTTGGGCCGGCTCGATGGCTCTATATGAATTAGCAGTTTTTGATCCCTCTGATCCTGTTCTCGACCCAATGTGGAGACAAGGCATGTTCGTTATACCTTTCATGACTCGTTTAGGGATAACCAATTCGTGGGGCGGTTGGAGTATCACTGGAGGAACCGTAACGAATCCGGGTATTTGGAGTTATGAAGGTGTGGCTGGAGCTCATATTGTGTTTTCTGGCTTGTGCTTCTTGGCAGCTATCTGGCATTGGGTGTATTGGGATCTAGAAATATTTTGTGATGAACGTACGGGAAAACCTTCTTTGG